CAGTTTAGATCTTACATATATCTCACATGGAACGTATTTATTACTCTATTCAAAATCAAAGAATTAGTCATTAGTCATTAAAAATAGACATCCCGATATCCATATTTAGTCATTCGAGTATATAGCTTTATTAGCATAGAAAAAAGTAATGTATTCTGTACAGTATCTGTATGGTTTATACTTCGGAAGTACCAGACAAAATAGAACGATCTTAGAAGGGATATAATGAAATTACTTGATTGGCTCTTCCCAGGGGAACGATCCGTTTTATTTGATTAATGGATCCAACATAACATGATAATTGAATTCAAAAAAAAAAAAAAGAGTGTTCTTACCGCCCTGTGATTTTCAACCAATTATGGGCTTCAATATAATTACCTGGAGTAAGCGATATTGCTTGTTTCCAATATTCAGCAGCTTGATCAGACCAAGCCTCCGCAATTTCAGAATCCCCCTGTCGAATGGCCTGTTCTCCCCGGTCGGAATAGGCGGGCCACTTCCTTCCCTTAGAACCGTACTTGAGAGTTTCCTACCTCATACGGCTCCGCCGCCAATTCTTTTGGTGTCCCATCTTAATCTACCATATCCATAATTGAATGAGATTTCTCGTAAATCTATCCCGGGTTAACCAGAAGAGGTTAATTACATAAGTTTCAAACTCTTATTTTGATCAAAAATGCGTTTTATCTTTTCTCCCACCTTCAGAAGAATAGGTACTGTACCCCCTATATCATTAGAATCCTCTGAAAGGTAACTATCTCGGTTTCATATAGAAATTGATATAGAATCTTTGAAAAAGACTTTCCTCCATAAGAAAGAAAGGACTTACTATCTTTGGGATCTGATGCTACACCGCTGCTCAATACCTTAGTAGATCGACTCTATTACATAAGTTGATTCCTAACTTTTATTTTATCTCATATCAAAAGATATGTTATGTAAGCAGTTCTTATTCTATCGGCCAAAAAACCTCTCTAATACCTCTCTAATTGATCTTTACGGCGCTTACCCTATCAATTTAATTAGATCCTTTATCCATGGAATCTAGTATATAGGCCATACCCATTTCTTCATATTTTGGCCTCCATGAAGTCTTTCTTTGCTACAGCTGATAAAAATCGTTGCTTTGGACGATGCATATGTAGAAAGCCCATTTTTTTTCTAGTATTGACTAGCGTATTTGATCTTTCTTTCCTTCTTTCTATAGTGGAGATAGTCGCACGTAATGACAGATCACGGCCATATTATTAAAAGCTTGTGGTAAGAATGGGTTTCGCTCTAGTGCCCGGAAATAATATTCCAAAGCCTTCGTATGTTCCCCGTTGCTTGTGTGGATAAGGCCTATGTTATAGAGTATATAACTTCGATCATAAGGATCAATTTCTAGTCGCGTAGCTTCATAATAATTTTGTAAAGCTTCCGCATAATTTCCTTCGGATTGAGCTGACATCCGTTACGGTCGTTCATTATATTCAAAGAATCTCCGTTTCAGAACCGTACGTGAGACTTTCATCTCATACGGCTCCTCCCTTCTGTGCATAGTAATAAAGGGAATAATCCGTGGAATCAAAAAAGATTGAAATATTCTCATTATGAACTGATGGGGGCTAGTGTTTTTACAAGAAATCTCTAGCCAACCTTCCTGTAAGAGGTCTTTTTCTTAACACCAAACGTGTTGATGCTAGATAGAAATGCTCACTCCAACAATTTCTTTGTCCTCAACGCCCTCTATTTGCTTTGCAGGAATTAGTCACTTCAACGATCTTCGATGGTTATACGGGTATCCAAAAGCACAAACGAGATGGATGTTTGTTGTCCCAACCATTCTTGTTAGTCCCGATCCCAATAAGGAAAAGGGGTATAATAGTATAATATATAACAAAGTTTTCGTGTTGTTGATTCCTAGGTGTAGTGCTTCTTTCCCTATGCGCCGCCTATTGGTACTGGTGGAGTAGGATTAACCTGCAATACAGAACCTATAGGTGTAACCTTTCGCTCAATGCTAAAATCAATAATTGAAGCATCTGAGGTTGCATCAATCGGGGATACACGACAGAAGGAATTGTTCGATCTCTACTAACCCAAACTTCACCTTCACCAAGCGGAAGTTTATTTCAATAATTTTTTTTTTTTTTTTTTTGTCCTGAACCATGTCCCCTTCTCATAAGACTGAAAGAGGCCAAACAAATCTAATCTAATATTTAATTAATATAAATATAAATAAAAAAAAAAAAAAAAACGAATCAAATCACACCATCTCTGTAATAGGTAAATGCCTCTTTTTCTCCTGAAGTTGTCGGAATTATTTGTAATAAGATATTGGCTACAATTGAGGAGGTCTTATCAATAAAATTTCCACTTATCCGAGATCTAGGCATAGTTTACAACCCATTCCATAATTCTTCTCATTATCCTCTCCCTTGAGGGAAAATGCTCCCATAAACAAAGGAATTGTACAGTACGAAATCACATAAAAACGGAGTAATTGTAAAAAAAAAAAAAAGACCCCAAAAATTGTCCCTTTTAAGTTAAGACAGGGATAGATAGGAAATATTGGAATCAGATTGGATTTCAGCCCAATGTGGTATTTATGCCAATGAACAGAACTCTTACTCCTCTTTTTAGCGAAGTTAAGGAATCAAAGCATTTTTCCTACAGATTCTGATCTAACTCGAGGAGTTTTTATTTTATTTATTTTTTATTTTATTATAATTATATTATGATCCAAAGAGTAAAAAGAATCAAATAATCATTCCATGATGAAAATAGAATAACCAACCCATCCATTTTTGGTGAATAGCGCGTATACACAAACAATACAATGGAAATATAATATAAAAATCATAGGGCGACCGTGAATTTTTTTATAATGGATCCATGGGGTGGCTCATGAGAAGAGTTGCTGTTGATAAATCTGAATAAACTAGAAATGCATTTTGTAATTCCTACCGACCTCTAAATATAACCATAGTATAAAATACTATAGAGTTAGTGGATTCGTCCCAATTCATTGGTTGTTTAATCCGGTATAAATATCCGAATAAGATGGAGAGGACCGTCGTCTTGACAAAGATGAATAGATAAAGATGAATAGATCATTTTTTTAATATAATATTAAGTTAATATTCAATAAAAAAAATGTGTTTTTATCCCTCGAGCCTCCAAGGAAGATCTTTGACGGAAAGTTTTCGATTTATAATCGATCGGTCGTACCTTTATTATTATTGCAATAATACAATTCAATAATATGAATGACTCGCTATTCACTGGGTTTCCGGGCAATAATCCTAAGATTCCGCAGGAAAGGTGGCCGAGTGGTTCAAGGCGTAGCACTGGAACTGCTATGTAGGCTTTTGCTTACCGAGGGTTCGAATCCCTCTCTTTCCGTACCTTGACTTACACCAAATTCACCAACGTTACCAACCACAATGTATCAAATAACAATAGATACCCCAAGAGTAGGGCCTTTCCTTTCTAGTGATTCTCTATTGCCAATTACTGTGGTAGATAAAATATCGGAAAGGGTAGACAAGGAATGAGAATCTAATCGCGGATCCACTTGCGATATACAAATGGGGAAAATCCAGATTAAATCCCTTAGCTTAGTTCTATTTACTTTGTTTGGTGAAACCGGGTGGACAAAATTGTCCAAAGCTTAATTATTTTAATTAAGTTTAAGTCTGACGGGAATAATATTCCACGACTAGTAATTCATTGATTTTTAAGCCGATCCATTTACTATCTATTATTTGATTTACTATTCCTTTATAGTGTAATGGGTCAAGAGTCAAATGTTTTGGCAATTCCTCGCGGGGGGATGAATCCACATAATTTTGAATCAGAGCTCTTGATCTTTGTTCATCCCTCGTAGTAATAATATCTCGGGGTTTACACCGATAACTTGGGATATCTACTATATGACCATTAACTAAAATATGTCTATGGTTAACTAATTGTCTAGCTCCAGGAATGGTCGAAGCCATACCCAATCGAAAAAGGATGTTATCCAAACGCATTTCAAGTAGTTGTAGTAAAACTTGACCTGTTGACCCTTTGGCTTTCCCAGCGATACAAACATATCTAAGTAATTGCCGCTCTGTCAGACCATAATGAAAACGCAATTTTTGTTTTTCTTCGAGACGAATACGATATTGAGATCTTTTCGCGGAACGCGGTTGGTTTCTAAGATCCCTTCCGGATCTAGGTCTTTTACTAGTGAGTCCCGGTAAAGCCCCCAGACGGCGTATTTTTTTGAAACGAGGCCCTCGGTAACGAGACATAAAGACTCCTTAATTTTATTGAAATTTTATTTCACAGAATAAAAAAATTAAGACTGAACTAAACGATAAACGAAGCTAAACTCGCTGAAGTACTATAAAGAAGAATGGGATAAATTGTCTCAATAACCGGATTATTTTATAGAGTTATATATAGGAAGTTAAGTATCCCCTTCTTGTTCTGTAGAGATCTAAGAGCTTGAATCCTTTTTTTATTCTTTTTTATTCATAGTTGGGAGTTCCCATAACATACTATGTTGACCCGACATTTGGAGAAAATGGAAGAGTCTTTTCAATTTCTGTCTTTTCAATTTCTCTTGATCTCAAGAAGACATTATCAATCATGGAAAAAAATAGAATAAATGGAAAAGCCGGCTATCGGAATCGAACCGATGACCATCGCATTACAAATGCGATGCTCTAACCCCTGAGCTAAGCGGGCTCACATAACAGAAATAGTGCCTAGGATTTCTGGAAACCACTGGGACTTAGCTATTAGTAATTAGCTTTTTATTTATTTAGCTATTTGTTTTAATATATTAAATTAATAAATAGTAGTTTGTTTTTATTAATATTATATATTAATATTTTATTTTAATTTATTATTATATATATTAATAATATATTATATTATATATAATAATAAATTAAAAATTTTTAAATATTTTTAATTTAAAAAATTTAATTCTAATAATTAGCTTATATAGAAATTCTATTTATTTACACTATAGGAATCCCTATAGTATAGGAGATCATTCCTAAGGAAAGGATAAGATAAAGATAAGGCTGCAGTCCAGAGCATAATGAGACATTCCTCTGGTTTCATTCGGAAAGGGAGGAGATAAGACGATAAAAAAAAAAGAAGAATGAATATCGACCCTTCCAGTATTCCAAATAGCGCTAAAAAAATAAGGGGGGGAAAGACATATAAATATACGTGACGTGGGATATATCCATCCATATTGAATTGCAGATACATCAATGATAGAATCATTTCTGATTGGATCATATCAAATATGGGTTCGGCACTCCGATAGGGATGAAAGAAGCTGGGCAAGAAATAGAATAGGGGCACACCTATTCCTTATAGGAATAAGAACATGTATCTAATGAATTCAACGGCTCCAAGATAAATGAAAGAAGGGACAATGCGGTTTCTCTTCTCATAAGGAAGAGAGGGAAGGGGATATGGCGAAATTGGTAGACGCTACGGACTTGATTGGATTGAGCCTTGGTATGGAAACCTACTAAGTGGTAACTTCCAAATTCAGAGAAACCCTGGAATTAAAAATGGGCAATCCTGAGCCAAATCCTGTTTTGAGAAACAAAACAAAAAAAAAAAAAAAAAAATAGTTCAGAATCAGAATAAAAAAGGATAGGTGCAGAGACTCAACGGAAGCTGTTCTAACAAATAAATGGGGTTGACTTTACTTTACTACATTGGTAGAAGAATCCTTCTATTGAAACTCAAGAGTGGGATGACCCTAGATATGTACGTATATGTACTGAAATATCAAAGATTAATCACGACCCGAATCTATATTTTTTTCTCTATGATACAAATTTCAGAAGCAGAAGGAAGAATCGAATAGTCAGTGATCAAATCAAATCGATTATCACACCAGAGTCTGATAGATCTTTTTAAGGATTGATTAATCGGGCGAGACGAGAATAAAGATAGAGTCCCATTCTACATGTCAATACTGACAACAATGAAATTTCTAGTAAGAGGAAAATCCGTCGACTTTAGAAATCGTGAGGGTTCAAGTCCCTCTATCCCCAATAAAAGGCCTATTTTACTCCCTAAGCATTTATCCTCTTTTTTTTTCATCAGTGGTTCAAAATTAGATATGTTTTTCACTTACTCTACTCTTTCACAAATGGATCCTACCAGAAATCTTTCTCTCTTCTCACTGTGATAGATATGATATACGTACAAATGCCCATCCATATATGGATGGGCAAAGAATCTCCATTACGGAACCTTTTGCAGTTCATATCATTACTCTTACACTTACATTTACAAAGTCTCCTTTCCTTTTTGAAGATCCAAGAAATTACCGACTTTTTTTAGGTAAGTTAATGCTTTTTGAGTCCCTTTCATTGACATAGACCCAAGCCTTTTCTTTTAGTGGGATCATGCATCGAGAATGGTCGGGATAGCTCAGTTGGTAGAGCAGAGGACTGAAAATCCTCGTGTCACCAGTTCAAATCTGGTTCCTGGCACGCGGTTAATGTATCTAATAGATAAGATACTCATACAAATGAATCAATAATCAATATGGGTCGGAACCCATATTATATTCGTTAATAGTGTAGAGCATAATACAGATTTATCCATCTAGGTGGATAGATAGACACCCCCATCTTGTAGATGGGTAAACAAAGAGTATATGAGTAAAGAAAAAAAAAAAATTGGATTCTGTTCTCTCCTCTTTTTTCTTTGTTTTTTTTTTTCTTTGTTTGTTCATACTGTATCTCCTCCCACACAAAAAGAATGTTAATACTTCATACATATACGAAGTCGAAGTTAGTTGTGCGAAAACCCTAAAAGACTAGTCTAGAGGAGTTGAAAAGACAGGGTTCATTTCAGAGACAGCCTGAAAAATACGATCCTTTTTTTTTTTTTCTGAATTTCCTATTTTCTTTCTATTTCTTCACTTTCCCATTTATTATGCGTACGCGGCTTTCTGTGGCCCCATCTAAGCGATGCGCGCGGTACAAAGTTCAGTTCACGGTGCAGAACTCTTTTGATTCATCCTACTGGCTATGCTCATCTGAAATGGGGCTCTTCAAAATTTGAGAATCTAAATGAAGCTTCTTTAGCAGCCCATCCATCGTACGAATGAAAGGCCAGTTACAGTTACTCCGTTTCATCTAAAACAGAACGTAAAATATTCCTTGAATATCAGGAGTCGTATAAGTGAAGATTAGTTTCTTATCATTCAATGAGCATCTTGTATTTCATAGAAATTGGGGGTAATATAATCCTTACGTAAAGGCCAGCCTAGCCAACTTTCGGGCATCAAGATACGTTTCAGGCGTGGATGATTCTCATAAGAGATTCCCAACATATCATAGGATTCCCGTTCTTGAAAGTCTGCGCTTTTCCAAATCCAGAAAACAGACGGGATTCTCGAATTCGTCCTTGGGGCAAATACTTTTATGCATACCTCTTCGGGTTGATCCACACCATACTGTATTCTCGTAAGATGATACACGC